TACTATAGAAGTTCCCAGGGAATTCATTAAAGGAATGTTTCCAATAAAAATAGTTTGTTCTTGCATATCCCTACTGCTTTTCCAAATTAATCCCGCGGATATATATAATTCAGAAGAATATGTGAGTAATTCATATACAGCATCTCGTTCTTTTATCAAAGGTTCTACCAAGTGATATGTTTCCACAAATAATTGAAATTCAATTTCTTGATCCGTATCTTCAATTTTTGGAAATTTAGAAAGTTCTTCCGTTAAGCCCTGATCAATGAATCGACAAAATCCTTCAAATTGTATCTGATTAAAACCGGGTATTGTAGACATTCCCCCATTTCCATCCGCGAGCATTTTTGATTTCCTATTTATCGAAAAAATTCCATTATTGACCCATTCTTCATCAAATCAGCTGGATTGATCTAGCAATGCTGGAATTTCTATTCTGTTTACTGAATCACATGAAATTTTGTAAGTAAATCCACATATGTAATGTATCAAATGCATCTGAACGGAGTAAAAAAGAGACTTCTTGGATACTCAAATTGGAATTTGTAACAGATACATATTTGTAACAGATATGTAAAGTAATTTTAAAATGCTACTTAGACTTATGCGATTTTGTATAGTATAGAATTAAAAAAAAAAGTGATTCAATTTCTATCATTTTTATGATATTCCAATCGGATTGGATACAAAAAAAAATAAATGGAGTTAGGATTTGATCTGTTCGATGAGATAAAGACATAATAATAATCAACGCTCTATGCTCTATTTTTGGTCCTTTTTTAGTAGAATACGATTGAAGTGCATAAGATAGCATAGTAAGAAGGCTTGTATGTGTAAATAGTTATCTATATACATATCTTTCCTCATTTATTATAGGTCCTTTGGGGACATCCAATTTTGGATTTTCTAGTCAATGAAAAATGGAAGCACTACAATTTGCTCATAATTAGCTATCTATAGGCATCAGATATAGATACACGAGTCGATATTTGTAGAACAATCGAGGTTCTGGGGTTTACATATACTTCTATTTGCTCTTATAATTGAATTTGGGAATTTTTTTTTTTTTGAAAAGAATTAATACGGATTAGTTATGTATCCATTTTTTTTTTCTAATTAGGATTAGGAAAAGACAATTTTGATTCCAATCAAAGAATTGTTCATGAATTTACAAGCCCATTTAATAGTTAATGGTTCCAATTTATCCTGAATTTTTGCTATTGGGACTGAAAAACCACATTTTGTTTTATCAATATATATATATAGATAAAATAGAAAAGAAGAAAATAAAAGAATATAAAAGAGAGGGAAAGTTTTTATATATTTCTGTTTTGAGATACTATAAATCCAACGGAAGGAAGGGATGGATCCAATCCAAAAAACGAAGAAAGTTTTTCGGACCGGGGATGAAGTCAAATGCGATTCAAGATGAAAGTACAATAAAAAAAGAAATTGAGTAGTCCCTCCACCCCAAGCAAAGGAGGAAGATTTTCATCTATTTCGTATCATTCTGGCGGCATGGCCGAGCGGTAAGGCGGGGGACTGCAAATCCTTTTTCCCCAGTTCAAATCCGGGTGTCGCCTGATTAACAAAAAACTGGGAATCCCCTCTTTTTTGGTTTTGCTGATAGAACTCCCCGAGTTTTCCTGAGCGGAAACAAATGGAAGCTCGGTTCTCTAAAGCAAAAGTGCTTGAAATCTTTGCCTCTAGGATTCAAGGAAAGATTATAGTAGTGCAAGGGCTCGCATATAAAGATTTACCGATTCCCTTGCACTATTAACGGAGTGTTTAAGTACTGGGTTTTGAATTAGATTGCATAGATTAGATTGCATAGTACGACAGAAAATCGAATTCGTGGTTTTGGAAAGAGCTGAAGAGACTTTCTATACGGACTCGTGGGAGTCTTTTACTTCGATGGAAAATCGGCTTTTATAGCTCAAATGCAAATAAAAAGAAAATAAATGTTTTCTTTTTATTTCAAAATAGATTTCAAAACCTCTAGTCAAGAGAAGGCCCTCCGATTCTTTCACAGAGACAATCCTTAGACAGCAAGGATACGATCCAAGGGAAAATAACGGTATGTCATAGATAATGATCTATCTTGATTCTAGCTTTGTATATCTTTCACCAAAGAATTCAGATTGAGGACAAGAAAAGAAAGAATAGGTCTTATTAGTGCTCCATCTTATTCTTACAACTTGCGAGGATTCCCTTGAGACTTCCAAAGGTGTCACTGCCCATTTTTCTTGGGCTTAACGTTTTTCGATTCCACTAGAAAAATAAGACCTTCTAAGAACTTTGTTATAAGCTAATTTTTTGGATACCTTTCATCAACGGGCTCGGGTCAGAATATCCTTTTGACTCTGCGCCAGTGATTCCACTATTATTAGTGAGTGAACAATAATTAAATAATTCCTTCATAGAGATAGGGGACATAATTTACATGGATATAGTCAGTCTTGCTTGGGCTGCTTTAATGGTAGTCTTTACATTTTCCCTTTCACTGGTGGTATGGGGAAGGAGTGGGCTCTAGAGGTACTACTAATTGAGCAGAGGAATAAAACCGTATCAATTCTTTAGATCGTTTTGAAAAATCTTTTTACTTTGTATGGTTTTTATTTTATTTCCCTCTTTCTCTTTGCTGGTCCAAGAGAAGGAAAAGTTCTGTTAAGGAGATGCATACCTTCTATGCTATGGGAAATAAGCTATACATTGCGGTTGTTCATGGAGAGACTGCGCATAATAGGATCGTACCTCGGGCAAGTCACACATTGCCCACTTACTTTCTTTACCACTTTTTTCTTAGTTTTTGTTTTGAAAAATGTTATTTATGCTTTATTCACTCATTTCATATCATGGATCACGAGTTTAAAATGGTAGGTTTGATTCTTCCTTTTCAAAATCCGAAGTAATTATCAGAGAACCTCTCAGATCCACCGTTAACTCTTCAATCAATTCTTTTTTCGGAATACTAAAAGAAAATCCAGCAATTTTCTTTTATACGCACATATTTATTCATTGATTTGATTCTTTCGATGAATGCCGGAATTCCTATTGAATATAACTTAAATTAGAACCGTAATAGTAAGAATTGCCCTTCGGTTGATGATTTCAGATTGGTTGGAATCAAGATAAATCAAATAGATGAAACAAAGAAATAGAATTGAGATGCTATAATGTATATTAAGAAGATGGATATTCTAGATTCATTAATATACAAATATACATTAATCAATTATACATTAATCAATCTAGTTTTATACAATACAACTTGTTACATTACAATAACAATAGCTAGTAGGGCAGAAAGAAATTTAGATTTCTGCCATACTAGTTGTCGGATCTCCTAGAATACTATACCATTGATTAGAGTCCGCCAATTTCATTTAAGACGCGAGATGAAAAGCCTTTATTTCTTCAATCGTTGACTAAAAAAACAAGTCAAGTTGGCTTCAAATTAATCACTTTGACTGACTGTTTTTACGTATATTATAAGTAAAAACGCAGTCGGAACTAGAATAAAAAGTGCAGTAGCAATAAATGCGAGAATATTTACTTCCATAATCTCTAATCTCTTTTTTTTTTGTCAATAACTAACTCGGGATTTAATCCCATAGAGATGATAAATCTTTCGCCTGTCAATTCAAGGGGATGGATTACACCCCGATGATATTGAATCGGATCAATATCATGAATAACAATATCTGAGCTATCAAATCAATTCATCGTCGAGAATTGAATAGTATAACATAGGAAGATCTTTTATCCATACCGAATCCAAAATTGGATTCCTGATCCAATTCCCTATTTTGTCTTTTTTTATTTTGATTATTTTGATTTCTCCCTCTTTTCCATTCTTGTTTTTTCTATAACCTATTGCCTTCCTTGTCTTGTACAATTATTTGCTTCAGTAGCATTTGACCGTCCTTGGTTACAAACAAAATCAAACAAAGAAATATAATATTAAAAAATAAGTTTAGTACTTATTTTTTAATTTTATATTTCTTATGGAAAAGAAAAACAAAAAATATCTAATATTCATAACTATGAGAAAAATAAGTCCAAGTCTAATATAAGGTATAAAAAAAATTGAATAGTCCATTAAATTCACTAGGACTAGGTTAGAGTTTGTTCTTTATTTTTGTGAAAGTACCCCTCCCTATTTTTGAACTTAAATAAAAAAGATTATTCATTCCACCTCTTATAGAAGAGGGGTTGTGGTCTTTATTTATTAATTAATATACCTTTCTTTGGATTAATCATGGGACGCGTATCTCAAAAGATACGTATTCAATTTGAAGAGCTAGATTGTTTCAAATTCAAACTAGTAATTGAAGTTAAACAAACTCGGAACTAGAAAAGGATCTATTTTGAATCTTTAAAGTAAACGTATTCTATCAAATGAATTATGTTCAATTCATTTTGCATCGTACAAGAAATGAATTCTATTTGTGTATGCGCCCCCGGTAAATACAACGGTATTCTATTCCACGTGTATTATATTATTGGCGTCTTTTGGAATCCTAACTATGATGCTACCAATAATTGTAACAACCCCCATACGTCTCTCTCCCATTTGTTTGATGAGAAATGCGAAACGAAAAAAAAAAGTATTGGATTTGATTCCGTCGCGTCGGGACTGACGGGGCTCGAACCCGCAGCTTCCGCCTTGACAGGGCGGTGCTCTGACCAATTGAACTACAATCCCAGAGAAATAAAGAAGTATGCATATTCCTATAATTGCATTTTAACCATTTCTATTTAGATTCGAATGTGTTGGAACAGAAGTTTGAGTGATATATTGATATCTCTATGTATATAGATTGATTGGTCTCTCCATGCATCAATCATGGGTGGGTACTTACTTTAGTGAGAACGGCCTGGATTACTAGTACTCCTTTAGTTATTGCCAAATTCAGTAATAATCAATCATCAATCTTTCAAAAAAAAAAGAAAATTGTTTTTTTTCTTTACTATTTATACTTGGGGATCCTGATATG